GGGTAAATAAAAAAGAGTAGAGAAAGGTTATCAAAAGTTATATACAAATCACTACCCCCCCTCCTTTTTTGTTTTTGTATTTCCTTAATTGAATTTCGTTTGATTAGGATGAAGTTCCTTAAAAACCCCCACCCTTTTTAAAATATCCTGAACAGTTCCTGTAGGTTGAGCACCTTTTTCAAGGAAATAGAGAATAGCAGGAACGTTTAAATAAGTTTGGTTCTTTATCGGATCATAAAAACCCACTTTCTGAAGATCTTTTCCTTCTCTTCGGGATCGAAGATCAATTGCAACGATTCGATAGACGACTCATTGAGATAGATGTAGATGAACAATACACCCCCCCTAGAAACGTATAGGAAGTTTTCTCCTCGTACGGCTCGAGAAAAAAGAATTGGATTTTAAGTTTTATCTATGGTATGGAATTCGAATAAATGACAAAAAGTTCCATAAAATCATCAAATCAATTAGACTACGATTTAAGTCTTTTTTTTCTTCTTCATTCCTGAAAATGAAAAAGACACCTTTCATACTCATAACTCAAGTTAGATAACTCTCAAATAATTCAAAAGAAAATCGTTAGGTAATTTCATTTATTGAGCGGTCTTTACCCCTTTTTGTTTGTCTCGGTTAAAATCTATTTCGATTCGTAATTAGATTCGTAAGTCTGGCCCAGTTAGTGAGACGATTCAAACGGTGTTTCCTTGTTCTGGGATCCTTTATCTTTGTTTTAAATCATTGGGTTTAGGCATTACTTCGGTGCTTCTTAATCCTTTCAAAATGGCAGCAACATACCTCTTTTTGCGATTTCCTTCTATCAAAGAATCCTACGGACGATTGATTCCCGCATGATACACTTTAGATCGAAAGGGTTTGATAAATTCCAACAAATTTTCCTTTTGAATTGGAAACTTGCTCGAATGGGATCCCTTCGATTTCTATATCGAAGATATATTCACGAAGTTGTTCCAATTTATTAATTTGCATTAACCCTAGATTCTTGCCCTGAGAAATTAATTAATATTTTCGACTCGAGCTCCACCGTGAACTATTTAGAATACCAACCGATGTCGAGCCAAGAGCACCTTCATTACGATAGAAATCGAAAGGGTGGATATAAGAAAGAATCCACAATGGATCATGTCCTTCAAGTCGCACGTTGCTTTCTACCACATCGTTTCAAACGAAGTTTTACCATAAAATTTTCCTATAATTTTGAACCAGTATGGAATTGATTCACTTATGGAATCATGAATAGTCATTGGTTCGTAGACATCGTAATCTATACCGCCTTCTTCTATAATATTAGAATATGTAATAGAGATTCTATATATAGCTATAGATCGGTAAAGAGTTTTATGAAGAAGTTTTAGCAAGTCCTCTTGATTATTAATTAAATATTCAATAATTAAAAAGAATAATTAAATAATTAAAAAGAATTGAATATTTAATAATAGATTAAATATTTCAATTTGAAAATTTCAAATTGAAAGCATCAAAAACCCTATTTCGTTAATCTAATCTTGCCATACATAATAGAATAGTAAATAGTAAAGTAAATAAAAAATAATAAAAGATATAAAACACTCCCTTGTCAAGTGTTAGATAAATTTACAATTATTTAGTAAGGCCAAACGCAAAATACTTAAAAAACGAGATCCAAAGAAAATACATCGGGTAAATAGATAATTACATATCTAACTTGATTTTTCTTAATGCAATTCAGTCAATTTGAATACCTTCGATTAATGTATTCGCCCCCCCGGGAATAATGGGGCATAACAGAAATCGAAACGGGAATTACGATCTGGGATGCGGACTGGCTAGGCACAAACCCCAACAAGTCTAAGTGAAGTTGCTCCTATTTTTTATTATAGTCTAACCCCTTAAGAGAATTAATTCTATTGAGTTTGAATGAATTTCATTAGTACCAAAATAGTTAGAATTCACAAATCTATAGAAAAATTCATAAAGAATTTGTTTACGGGATAGGGAATAATAAATAGGATCCTTGAAACTTCAAATATTGATAAAATAGAAAATCGATATGAGACGGAATGTTTTTCTAAATAACTAACTTCCCGAAACAAGACGAGGTTGGGCATATGACGAAAATACCGGCCTACTTTTTTTTGAATTCAAACTCTTGGAACCCATGCTCCCATTTTACCTGGATCAGAAATAGAGTCAATTACACCTGCGTGTCATTTGAACTCGACTCAATTAAGTTTGTGTAAAAAAGATATGATTCATACATAAAAGAGAAAAATAAGAAGCAAGAAACATATTCCATCTAATATTAGAGAATCCCATTCAACAAAATCTTGATTCTATTCTAACATAATGAATATGCTCTGGGACGAGAGGATTCGAACCTCCGAATGTCGGGACCAAAACCCGTTGCCTTACCACTTGGCCACGCCCCATTTAGATTTCTATTCGACACTACTAAAGAATAGTATTGGTATTCGGTCTTTGTCAACTCCAATTTAATCTATTC